AATACAGATATATCTAGACAAACCTTTATTAAGTCAGACCATAAAAAGTTCTTTTTCATAGTTTCTCTTTTTTTTTTGAAAAAAAAAATATAAAAATATATAAATATATATATATAACTATATTAACTATATATATATTAAATCAAAAAGTTGAATAGAATAACAATATAGAATTTCTATTTTATATCATTGAATTCTCAATTCTATATAACATTAAGGTAAGGGTAGAAATAATTTTTTTAGGATTTAGATTGCTTCCTTTAAATCTTAAATTGAAAATATTAAATAAAATAAGTCCATAAAATCACAAAATTACACTATATTGTTAAAACAAAAAAAAAGGCCCAGCCGGGTATGAACTAGGCCGGGCCTTTAAAATAAAAGAATAACTTTTCTTTAGAATCTAATCAAATTAACAAATGAATAAGTATTAATATACTATTTTTTTTTGAATCGAATTCATATGGAATAAAAAAAAAATAGAATTAGAAAAACGGATGATAATAGTTGTAGATTCTCTATTTATATAGTTTATATATGTGATTATGTGATAACTATTTATCTATTTATATAGTTTATATATGTGATTATGTGATAATACAAAAAAAAATAAAGAGTTTGTTCAATCTTTCGGTTTTTATTGTGTAATATAAGAAATGAATTTTATTTTTTAAATTGGGAGAGATGGCTGAGTGGACTAAAGCGTCGGATTGCTAATCCGTTGTACGAGTTTTTCGTACCGAGGGTTCGAATCCCTCTCTTTCCGTTGAAGTTTATTATTAAGTATTTGATTTCGATTTATTTTTTTTATCAAAACGATTTGATAAGTTCAAAAAAAAAGTTCAAAATCAAATGTAAAAAAAAATGTGTATAAATACCTAATAACATTTCAAAATCAAGCAAGGAAAACAAAAACTCTTCTTTCTTTTTTATTCTTCACGTCCAGGATTACGTCCTGGATCATTTGATAGAAATCCGAAGATGAAGAGAGAAACAAAGAAAATCACTACTGTGTAAACAAAGAGTTTTAAAGTAAGCATTACACAATCTCCAAGATTAAAAAAAAAAAGAAAATAGATTCTCCATTTTTTTATACTACATATCCTATTTTTAAAACAAAAAAATGAAGTGGTTTATTTTATGAAATGAAAAATAAACGAAGGAATCTGGACAAATTCCTTTTGAATTAAGATTCAGAGTCGAACATTTTATTACCCAAAATTTTTTATCCATAAATCTCTAATTTCTTATAATTAGAGTTGACTCCACTTCAAATTCTAATAGGATCTTTAAATTGAAAAAAAAAATGTGATATGATAATTATAATTAAGAAATGAAAAATGAAATAAGGTAATGTATATATTTTTTTAATTTACATAATAATTTCAATGTTTGAATCGTTGGTTTAATTCTCGAATACTTATCTGATGAGATCCTTTTTTTTTTTTATTTATTCTCGAATAATCATCAATTTTTTATAGGATAGTCTTCAAGATTTCATCGAAAACTGACAGCAGCTTGCCAAACAAAGGCTAAGAGAAGAAAGAGCACAGGAATGACTGGCATAAAATCTACGATTGGACTCAAAAAAGCATAGGCTTCTGGCAATTTTGCCGAGAACAAAATACTTGAAGAAAGGGTAGAGTTAAAACAGATACAGATCAAACTAAAGATATTAAGCATAAGAAACATTTTTATCTTGAAGATAATTTGATTTTTGTTTTGATTTGAGTAAATGAATCTATTCTATATATAATATATTACAACGAATATTATGATTTAATTTATTTAATATTTGAGTTTAGATTCTAAATTGTATTTAGAAGTTTGCAATAAATAATTTAAATAATTTATTAATTCATTAGAATCTAATCTAAATGGATATGATTATGTTTCATAAAAGAAATAGGTTATTTTGAATCATTTTATTTTGAATAATAAGATAAATCGATTGAATTTTAAATTTGAAAAGAAAAAAAAAAAGAAATAAAAATAAAGAAGATTAATGAAAGTATACTAATGTGAAATTTCATATTTTCATCAATAAAAATAGATATATATAAATAAAATAAATTATAATAAATAGAAAATAATATATATATTATATATTATATTAAAGTTATTAAAGTTATCTATTAATTATTAATATTAATTAATTATTCTATAAGATTTGATAAGATTTGATAATAAGATTAATTATATCATTTTTTTATTTGATTTGAAAAAAAAAAAAAAAGAATCAATAAATATAAATATCCGTTAAGAATCATAAAATGAATATTAATTGATTAAATAATGATTAAAGAAATATTGATAAAGAAATAAAAATTTGACTAAAAATATAAAAATCAAAAGGTAAAAATAAAAATGAAGTTATCAAAAAATTCTTATTTTTTTGACTCACTTAATCTAAAATCTTTGAATTCTAAAACCAAAAGAGAACAGATAATAGAAGAAATCATACTTTCATCAAAATATCTTAATTCAATTAGATAGAATGATCAATAAATTAAATTGGAAATTTTATTGGATTTGATATTTGGAATAAAAGAAATAGAATCTATTCTGTATATATATTTATATTGGCGTAAATTGACGCACAACCTAAAAAAATAATATTTTTGATTCGTGTTGAATGGAAATAGAAATGGGGCGTAGCCAAGTGGTAAGGCAACGGGTTTTGGTCCCGCTATTCGGAGGTTCGAATCCTTCCGTCCCAGAGTATACTATACTAATTTTAATTCTTTATGATTATGATTTCTAAATTCAAAATACGAAGTTAGTTTCACTCATATTAATGAATTAAATTAATTACAAAAGATTTATTCATTTTCCCATTTTCCAAGGGCTGGGATTCCTATTAATCTTAATCAATAAGTTGAAAAACTTCGTAAGTATATATACTCTATAAATAGAAATCAAAAAGATCCAATTCAATCAAATAAAATTTGAAATAAAAAATCAAATAAAGAATGATTCAATGAATCCTTTTTGATTCTTTAACAACTCTAAACAATTCTAAACAATTTATATTGACAACAACTTATCAAACAAATATAATCCAAACGTAGATAAATATATCTATGAATCCTTTTTTTCATAGGATTTTTTTTTTTTTCATTTTAAAATAAAATGAAAACATTCAAATTCTAATCTTAATAATATTAGAATGATGTATTTATTGGATTTGTTTTGATAGAATCCATTTACATTGTATCTACATAGAAGATATAATAATTCTTATTACTTATTAGTTTTAGTTAATTATTCTTTTTCGTTAATATATAAATATAATTTGAATGTATAATATGAATAATGAAATAATATAAAGAAATAAAAAAAAAGATTAAAATATTTAAAAGAGAATTATTAAAAATATAATTAAGGGTTGCTAACTCAATGGTAGAGTACTCGGCTTTTAAGTGCGGCTAGTGTCTTTTACACATTTGTATGAAGTCAAAAATTCGTCAATACCTATCGGTAAGGTTTGCAAGACCACGACTGATCCTGAAAGGAATGAATGGAAAAAATAGCATGTCGTATTCATATTAATGGGCAATTCTAAGAATATGAATATTTCATTCTTACCGAATTGATCCAAAACCTTTTTTGAATTAAAAAAAAAAATGAGTTCAAAATTTGGTCGAGCACATACATGGATAGAATCTTATGATTCTACTCTTTTAGTGTATTACATGAAAAAAAAAAAAAGAAACGAGCTTCTTTTCATAATTTGAGAATGATTTCCCGATCTAATTATACGTTAAAAATATATTAGTATCTGATACGGGAAAAGATTTTCCCATGAATTATCTATTTTTTTTTTAATGAGTCCTAACTATTAGCTATTCTACATTATAGAATAGAAATCAATGTGTAGAAGAAGCAGTATATTGATAAAGAGATTTTTTCCAAAATCAAAAGAGCGATTGCGTTTCAAAAAATAAAGGATTTCTAACCCCTTTTTCATTTCTATTTCTAATATAATCAATATCCAAAATGATATGGAAAACGAAAGGATGAGAATCTTTTACTTAGTACTTAGTCTACTTTTTTTCCGAGGTATTTATTATAATTTTTTTATTATAAATTTATTATAATTTTTTTATTATAACTAGAATAAAATACCTTGTTTTAACTATATCGCACTATGTATCATTTGATAACACACAAAAAGAAATCCATTACTACTTTTATTTTTGTTTACGTTTTCCATTCAAATGGAAGAATTTAAAAAATATTTAAAATATTTAGAATTACATAGATCTTGGAAATATAACTTCCTATACCCACTTCTTTTTCGGGAGTATATTTATGCACTTGCTCACGATCACGGTTTCAATAAATTTATTTTTTTTGATAATGTAGGTTATCAAAAAAAATATAGTTTCTTAGTTGTAAAACGTTTAATTCTTCGAATGTATCAACAGAATCACTTGTGGATTCTTTCTAATAATTCAAATCCAATTTTATTGTTTGGACACAACAAGAATTATTATTCTCAAATTATGTCAGAGGGATTTGCGGTCGTTTTGGAAATTCCATTTTCCCTACGGTTTTTAGATTCTTTAGAAAATAAAAAAAAATCTTATACTTATAATTTACAATCAATTCATTCGATATTTCCTTTTTTAGAGGACAACTTCTCACATTTAAATTATGTATCAGATGTATTAATACCTTATCCCATTCATCCGGAAATATTGGTTCAAATCCTTCGTGACTGGTTGAAAGATGCCTCCTCTTTGCATTTATTACGACTTGTTCTTCATCAGTATTCAAATTTTAATAGTCTTATTACCTCCAATAAATCGATTTCTAGTTTTTCAAAACAGAATCTAAGATTCTTCTTTTTCCTATATAATTCTTATGTATGTGAGTGCGAATCTATTTTTAAATTTCTAAGTAACCAATCTTCTCATTTACGGTCAAAATCCTATGGTATCTTTATTGAGCGAATCAATTTCTATCAGAAAATAGAACATCTTGTAGAACTTTTT